TGTTTGAGCAGCAAATGGTGTCCCTCTTCTTGTACCCTTGAATCCACAAGTACCGGCCGAGGACCAAGAAACAACCCGACCCCGTACATCTGTAACAGTCACAATGGTATTGTTGAAACTTGCTTGAACATGAATAACTCCCTTTGGTAGTCTACGTGTACTTTTACGTGAACCAATACGTCCATTCCTACGTGAACCAATTCTTGGTATAGGTTTTGCCATATTTTAGCATCTCATAAATATGAGTCAGAGATATATGGATATATCCATTTCATGTTAAAACAGATCTTTTATTTTTATTTGTACATTTGGGGTCCTTTAGAGAGTTCCTTTTAGAAAAATTATCCTTGTCTTTGTTTATGTCTTGGGTTGGAACAGATTACGATAATTCGTCCCCGCCTACGGATCAGTCGACATTTTTCACAAATTTTACGAACAGAGGCCCTGATTTTCATATTTTGCATTCCTTAACTTAAACTTAATTCCTAATCTACTTCGTGGAAGAAAATAAGTTTCTTGAAATTTCATTTAAAATCTCGACTTGTATCTCCCCAAAAGTAATCTTAAATCACCTAATCGTTCGAGTTCGAATCTTTGTTGCGGAGTCTAAAAATTATACGCCCTCGAGTTGAATCATAACGACTTACCTCAATTTTGACTCTATCTCCTGGTAGTATCCGTATAAAACTACGTCGGATCCTTCCTGAAACATAACCTAGAATCAGATCTTCATTATCTAAACGAACCCGGAACATACCGTTGGGAAGTGATTCAGTAATTAAACCTTCATGAACCCATTTTTGTTCCTTCATTCCAGGTAAAACCCCCTTGAAATATCAACTAATGGAGGAGGAGTGATATTAGATAACTCTTTATCTTTTTTTTTTTCACAAATAAGCAATTTCATATCTAATTTTGATAGTCGAAGGATTACCATATATAACACAAGATTTCTCCCCCGATTCCTTCTAATCGAGCTTCTCGGTCTGTCATTATACCTCGAGAAGTAGAAATAATTACAATCCCTATACCACCTAAAATTCTAGGAATTCTTTGATAGTTAGAATAGATTCGTAGACCAGGTCGACTTATACGTTTTAAATTTAAAATAGTTTGAGATGGCCCCTTCCTATTTCTTCTATGTTGTAGGGTTAAAACCAAAAAATCTTTGTTGTTTTCCCGATGTTTTCTCACGTTTTCTATAAAACCTTCTCTTAAAAGTATTTTTACAATGCTTTCAGTGATGCTAGTAGATGATATTCGAACCGTTACTTTTCTATGCATGTCAGCATTTCGTATAGAGGTTATTATGTCAGCAATAGTGTCCCTACCCATAATGGACTAAAATTTGTGGTTCCTCAAAATTTTGATATAATAAACATGATATTTTTTGTTATGAAGTAACATTATTAAAGGTATATACGTGAGACACAATCTATTAATCATTCAAACAAAATACTCTACTATACCTTTATAACTCTATATGATGATGATGTTCTTATCTTATAATACTTCAGGGGCTAATGACACTATTTTAGTAAAATTTAACTTTCTTAATTCTCGGGCGATCGCACCAAAAACTCGAGTTCCTTTTGGATTTCCTTCTTCATCAATGACAACTGCAGCATTGTCATCATATCGTATTATCATACCATTATCGCGTTTGAGTTCTTTACAAGTACGTACAATTACAGCTCTTATCACTTCCGATCTTTTTAGGGGCATATTTGGTACTGCTTCTTTGATCACAGCAACAATAACATCACCAATATGAGCATATCGGCGATTACTAGCTCCTAGTATTCGAATACACATCAATTCTCGGGCCCCGCTGTTATCTGCTACATTCAAATAGGTCTGGGGTTGAATCATATCATTTTTTTTTTTATCTGTTCTTTCAATGCAAAACAAAAGGGGCTAAAAAAAAAAAGAAACCTGCAATTGCTTTTTTATTCCAAGAACTCTTTCTTTTGGTTATACGTTTCTCTCACGAAATAATGAATTGAGTTCGTATAGGCATTTTGGATGCCGCTATTGAAATAGCCTTTCGAGCTATATTTTCTGCTACTCCACCCATTTCATAAAGTATTCTACCTGGTTTAACAACAGCTACCCAATATTCGGGAGATCCTTTACCCGACCCCATACGTGTTTCCGCAGGTCTTACTGTAACGGGTTTGTCTGGAAATATACGTACCCATATTTTTCCACCACGGCGGGCATTTCGTGTCATTGCTCGTCGCCCTGCTTCTATTTGTCTAGATGTGATCCAAGCGGGTTCAAGTGCCTGAAGAGCATATCGACCGAAACAAATAGAATTACCTCGATACGATATTCCCCTCATTCTTCCTCTATGTTGTTTACGGAATCTGGTTCTTTTGGGGTTATAGTTGATGGTTGTTTCGCAATGCCATCTCTACTACAGAACTGGACATGAAAGTTTCTTCTCATCCGGCTCCTCGCGAATCAAAACAATTGAAAAAAAAGTCGCGGGCGAATA